AATTGATTTGGTTGGACTAATATCAAATAGGAAAATTTGGCGATTTAAGAACCAACTTATCATTATTTAGCTTATCATTATTTAGTATAAATATAATAAATAGAATTAGTATAATATAAAGTATATTATATAATAAATATAATTATAATAAATATAATGTTCAACTTTCTAATTTCTAACTAAAATAAAATTACTATGCTATAAATCAAATCATTAGAATATTAACTTAATTTTATTCTAATTCTAAGTTATTTAGAATTTCTAATTGCTTGAATTTTAAAATTTATTATTTAGAGTAGAGTTTCTTACTTTGTTTATTACAAATATCAACAATATCCTAATTCTCCCTTCAAAGTAAGAATACTGTCGCTGGAGTTTTATGAAAAAAAGGTCAAAGCAAGAAAGAAGCCCCTTATCGGATTTGAACCGATGACTTACGCCTTACCATGGCGTTACTCTACCACTGAGTTAAAGGGGCTCATTTGATTCAATTCCTGAATGAGCCAGCATACAGGTAAGATATATCTATGGAAATAGACTCCAAATCATAAAGTCAATATACATAAAAAATATATAATTATATTATAAATATAATAAATATATTAAAAATATATATATAAAATATATTAAAAGATAATATATATGATAAAATATATATGATAATATATATAATATATAGAAAAAATATAAATATAATATAATTAAGTATATTTATGAAGTATATTTAACTATATAATAAAGTATATAAAGTAAATAAATGAAGTAAACAAACCTATAGTATAATAATTGATTCATAAACGATAAATTTGATCTACCTAGTGAGTGAATTTAGACTAAACTAGTGAATATAGTAAAAATGGGTAAATTAAATAAAGGCTTATTGATATTGAATTTGATCAATGCAATGAATTGTTTCAAAACCGAACCCCTTTGCTTTGAATTGACCTGACCGCGATCATAACCAAATTAATTTGATTGATACATGTAACTAAGAATTCAATATGAATCTATGATATTTCATCGAATCACTGATGAAAAGATTCTATTTCCCGACCAAATTATTAAAAAATTGATAACTTGTTGATACTTATCCATCTTCTCATTTCTCAGATTTGTAGATTTTTCATTTCTTAATTTACCGGTTTAGAGTCAGATATAGATATGCCTATCTATCTTAACAAATAACGGAACGGAGTGATGAATCAATGAATCAAAGCGAAGAAATGGGATTAAGCCCCCTGTTTCGGCGGACTAATTAATTCCCTGAAAGAATCTTTCATATTATTTTTATTCTTAATTTCTATTTAATTTTTTTCTTTTATCTTTATATTCTAATTAAAATGAATAATGGCAATTAGAATGAATGATTCATGAATCTAAATCACAAATCAAAAAATTCTATGGAATCATATAAAAGACGGAAAAATCTTTCGAATCGAGTCCTACCATTTAGTTATATTGACAATTTCAAAAAACTATTGATATTATGAGCATAGTATGCTGATGGTCAGGTAAACGTGCCCCCATCGTCTAGCGGTTCAGGACATCTCTCTTTCAAGGAGGTAACGGGGATTCGACTTCCCCTGGGGGTAGGGTATTACGAAAGGAAGTTGATCGGGGATTCTTACTAAATCTATATCTATAAATCTAGAATTTATTCTTCCTGGGTCGATGCCCGAGCGGTTAATGGGGACGGACTGTAAATTCGTTGGCAATATGTCTACGCTGGTTCAAATCCAGCTCGGCCCAATAATTCACAGATCCGCCATGAAATGATATAACTCCTGGGCTCTGCTCTTTCTAAATGCCTGATACGAAAAAAAGTAAAAATTCTGATATTTCTCTCGGCTTGTTAGTTCTTTGATTTTATTTGCTTTTTTTCCCACAAATTTGGATCTTGTGGATAATCTAGATTCATATTAGGATTTGGAACTAGAAAATTTAAGATTAAAGAGTAATGGAAAAAATACCCTTTTTCGTTGAAAGAAAATTCATTATCAATGAATTTTCTTTTGATTTGAAATAAGAAAAAGATGACTAGTAATTTGTGCCCTTAGTATATATCCATGTGGATATCAATATAACACTCGCGTCTATGGTACAACGCGGCGATTCCAATCTAAAATCAAAATAGTCAATAGAAAGGGTTTGAATGAAACCATAAATCATAAAAATATGTAGATTGTAACTTTATTTCATTTCTCTGGGATTGTAGTTCAATTGGTAAGAGCACCGCCCTGTCAAGGCGGAAGCTACGGGTTCGAGCCCCGTCAATCCCGATGGATACAAACAAATCCAATCCAATAAAAAAAATCCAATAAAACTGTCAATTAATCTCTCCATTTTCTGGAAAAGGAGGATAATATAGAAGAATTTCATCCCCAAAGGAGGTCTTTAATTTCTATTTATTATATTTATTCGATTTATTTTCGTTTTCATCAAAGCAAATATAAAAATTTCCATTTCTTCACCTAGTACTGATGGATAAAGACCTATGTAGATTAGTACAATTATTAGGAATGTCATATTCCGGATTTCAAGAGATACCCCACCGAGTTTAGCTTTTTTGATTACTCCCGACCCCAGTCCAAAATTGAATCGAGTGCCATAGCTTTCTCGGTAACATATGCCCAAATGTAATTTTTATTTGTACGATACAAAATGAATTCAATTTTTTTGATGAAATCTTTTTAATTAAAAAAAAGTATCTTCTTTTTTGGATCCGATTTTGTGTAACCTTAATTACTAATTTTAATTTGAAACAATTTATCTCATTCAAAATTTACACTGAAGTTTTTATATATTATATGCATCCCATTACTAATCCAAGAAAAAGGATCTTTATAAAATAAAGATAAAAAAGGACCCCCCTTAGAAAGGGAAATGAATAATCTTTTTTAGGTTTAAGGATTTCTGCCGAAGAAAAAACAAACTCTAAAATAAAAGAAGTGAATTCGGTAGTATATTCGATCTTTTTTTTATACTCTAACTTGTCTTTATCAAACCTTTTTGTTTTTCAATAAGATTAGATTTTTAACAAAAAGGAGTTTAGAACTTAACTCTCCTTCCCCTTTTTGCTTCTATATGTTTATTTGGGTTTGTTTGTAACCAATGTAAGTTAAGGGCAGTTAGATAATACTGATTGTATAAGGAAGCCATTATACAAAAGAAAAAATGTAAAAGAATAATAAATCAAAATAAAATAATCAAGTAAAGAAATTCTCGATTTCATTGGTGGATCAGGAATCCTTTTTTTGATTCGATATGGATAAAAGATCTTTCTATGTTATACTATTTAATTCTCGACAACGAAGCGATTTGATAACTAAGATATTGTTATTCATGATATTGATCCGATTCGATATCATCGAGATGAAATTCATCCCATTGAATTTAGAGACGAAAGATTTATCATCTCTATGGGATTAAATCCCGAGTTATTGTGTGAAGTCTAGAAAAATGAAAGGATGAAATTATGGAAGTAAATATTCTCGCATTTATTGCTACTGCACTGTTTATTCTAGTTCCTACTGCTTTTTTACTTATAATATACGTAAAAACTATTAGTCAAACTAATTAATTTGAATGACCCCCCTTGACTTCTTAGTTCTTAATTAATATCAATAATTAAACAAAAATAAGGATTCCTATTTTGTGAAAGGAAAGAAGCGGACTAAAATCAGCAGTATTCTATGAGATCCGGTAGTATGGTAGAAAGAAATCTAGATTTCTTTCTACCATACTACCGGATCTCATCTTCATATGTATATATCTGAATATCCATTATCTATATGTCATATAAATGTCATATAAATAAAGTCTCCATTTTTTCGTTGATTTGTGTTAATTCCAATTAATCTGAAATAGTTGAAAGGCGCCTCTGACTCTTACGATTCTAATTCCTATCCCTAGATTTCAGATTATTTTCAATATGAATATGAATCCCGAAATTATTATGAATATGAATCCCGAAATTATTTAATATAGATATAATTTAATATATCTATAAAAAAAGAATAGTTTGAGTATAACTATATTAATAAAGGAAAACCCATTTTTTAGCATTCCAAAGAAGTAATTGATTGAGCAATTGATAGATTATCTAAGGAAAGGAGTTTTATGAAAACTTTTTTTATTTTTATATGTTGACTAAACAGATTAGTAAACCCCGCCGATTTTTAATCTTGGAATGATGATATCAACCGAGTCAAGTCAATAAAGTAGAAAAAATAGAATATGAATTGTATTTCTCAAATAATCAAACAAATACTAAACTAAGCCTTAAGTGCGCAGTATGTGATTTCTTCAAGAAAATATCTTAGTATACCGTTGAAGAACCAATATCTCTATCTTATTTCCCATCAAAAAAAATAACTTTTAATAACTAATATAAAGAATTACTCTCTTTTCTCTTTGACTTTGAACAGAAACAAATAAAAAGTAAAAAGGGTTGTGCTGTTTTCATTGTCCATATAGAACTCTAGTAAGAGTCGGTTTATTGAAATGAAATAGAAAATTTAAGAAGAATTCGGTTGGAACAAATGATAGGAAATTGGTATTCCTTTTACTTTCAAAATATGAACGTGGAAATCATTAAAATATCTGTTTGATTATGATTACTAAGGGTATTATTCAGATATTTTTTTATTATTTCTAGAATAAATTACTCCACTCGAATCTAATATAATTTTGAAATTAAGATATTTTGAATTCAACTCTTTAAATAAATTCAATTTAATTGAAAAATTTTTCGAGAACGATCAATTAATATAATTCCATTTCTCAACTCAATTAGTAGTACCCCTATAGTCCACTTCTTCCCCATACTACGAGTGAAAGGGAAAATGTAAAGACTACCATTAAAGCAGCCCAAGCGAGACTTACTATATCCATGTGAATTATGTCCCTTATCTATATGAATATGACGAAATTTTTCCATTATTGTTCACTAATAATAGTAGAATCGCTAGCGTAGAGTCAAAAAAAGTATTTTGTCCAATACCTTTAATGAAGATGAAACAATAAAAAAAATCCAAAGTAGGTAAGTGTAAGAAGTTCTTGGATGATTGTTTGTGGAACGGGGAAAGATTAAGCACAAAGAAACTCTGCAGCAACGCTTTTGGAAGTCTTACTAAGATGCAAGAAGAAGAATAATAAAAACTAGTCTTATTGCTCTTCATTAAATCAAAAATAGAAACCTATAGAATCAAGCAAGAAAGTATCAAGAGTCCTTTTCCTATGCATACTTCTCTAAATTGAACAAGTTATAGTAAAAGTAAAACGGAATAAGATATTTAGCGCCTTTTTTTTTTGATCAGGCGACACCCGGATTTGAACTGGGGAAAAAGGATTTGCAGTCCCCCGCCTTACCACTCGGCCATGCCGCCAAGGCGATCGAAAATAGACTAAAATACCCCCCCCCTTATTTTTTTGTAGTAAACCCCTTTTTTACTTGCATCTTGAATCCCATTTTTTTAATCTTAATCCCCTTCCTAAAATAACAAAAAAAGAATACCTTCCTTTTTTGGATTGTATCCAGCCCTTCGATTCATTTTGTTATAGTATGGCGAAACACACATTATCTTCTTTCTATTGACTATTGAAATGAAAGGAAAAACGAAATTTGAATTTTCAGTCCATAATTCCGGACAAATTTGAACCATTAACTATTGACTGTGAATTCATGAACGATTCTTAGATTTGAATTTGAATCTCAATTTTTCCTTAAAAAAATACTTCTCAATTTCAATTATAACAACAATTATAAGTATATGTAAACCCCAGAAAAGTTATTTTTACACGAATAGCTAATCTAATCGGATATCTTATCTGTCTATGATTCCTATTGGAAATTTTTCTAGAGCACGACGACATGTGCTGTCCACAATAAAACTGCAATAAAAAGAGAGATATATATCGTATATATAGATCATTATATCCACATATCTTTAATAAAGCCTTCTTCTGCACTTCAACATATTATACGAATTCTATTATAAAATAAAAAAAATAGATAAAAAACTCTTCTGTGCGAATCATTTTTTCTTTAACTAAAAAATGAAATACACGAAAATAAGCTAAGTCCTAAAACTAAAATAATCAACTTGAATATTGTTTCGGATTATTGGGCTTCTTTATCTCATCGAAGAGATCAAATCCCGAATACTTTAATATTTTATTTATTTTACTGATATTTAATTGTATTGGAATATGTAATATCATAATAGTGGGAGAAAATTGAATGTGGTAGAAATTGAATCACTTTTTGTTTTGTTATTTTGTTATACAAAACAAAATTTCATAAGTCTAAGTTAAAGTTAAGTGGAATTTCGCAACTATTTCCCAGTTGTATCTGTTACAAATTCCAATTTGAGTATAAAATTCTCTTTATTTCTCTGTTTATGCGCATTTCATACATTCCATACCATATTCATATATGGAGTTAAATAAAATTTTATGTGATTCTGTAAACAGAATAGAAATTTCATCATTGCCGGACGATCTATATAATTGAATTTAAAGAACGATCCAATAATGGAATTTTTTTTTTCACTAAATGGAGAAATTCAAAATGCTTGGGGATGGAAATGAGGGAATGTCTACAATACCGGGATTTAATCAGATACAATTTAAAGGATTTTGTAGGTTTATTGATGAGGGCTTAACAGAAGAACTTAATAAATTTCCAAAAATTGAAGATACAGATCAAGAAATTGAATTTCAATTATTTGTCGAAACTTATCAATTAGTAGAACCTTTAATAAAAGAAAGAGATGCTATATATGAATCACTCACATATTCTTCTGAATTATATGTATCCGCAGGATTAATTTGGAAAAACATTAGGGATATGCAAGAACAAACTATTTTTATTGGAAATATTCCTCTAATGAATTCCTCGGGAACTTCTATAGTAAATGGAATATACAGAATTGTAATTAATCAAATATTGCAAAGCCCAGGTATCTATTACCGGTCAGAATTGGACCATAACGGAATTTCGGTATATACCGGTACTATAATATCCGATTGGGGCGGAAGAGTAGAATTAGAGATTGATAGAAAAGCAAGGATATGGGCTCGTGTGAGTAGGAAACAGAAAATATCTATTCTAGTTCTATCATCAGCTATGGGTTCGAATCTAAAAGAAATTATAGAAAATGTGTGCTACCCTGAAATTTTCTTGTCTTTCCTGAATGATAAGGAGAAAAGGAAAATTGGGTCAAAGGAAAATGCCATTTTGGAGTTTTATCAACAATTTACTTGTGTAGGCGGAGATCCGGTATTTTCTGAATCCTTATGTAAGGAATTACAAAAGAAATTCTTTCAACAAAGATGTGAATTAGGAAGGATTGGTCGACTAAATATAAATCAGAGACTAAACCTTGATATACCTCATAACAATACATTTTTGCTACCGCGAGATATATTAGCTGCTGCGGATCATTTGATTGGAATGAAATTTGGAATGGGTACACTTGACGACATGAATCATTTAAA